TGTATTCCCAAAGAGAAATATTAGATCCATAACATCTATGTTAGCTTTTCTGCATGAATCCGTCCAAAGCTACTTGCTTTCTAGATGATCCCTCTAGAGGAGGGGGATTATACTAAATCCATTTAGTCTAGTTACTTCGTTCCCTATTTCCACTCGCAGGATCCTGAGGAAAAAAATTTGGTTTCCACCGAGCTGAAACAATATGCTGATGGTTCTAGTAAACCAAAACCATCGTTTTATAGCTATTTGGCTTCAATTTCCCTTTTACAAAAAAAAAAATTGAAGATCTAGTTACGATTGGAAATAAACTTTTATATCTTCATCCATAGATCCTTTACTCATACTCATTCAATTGGAAGAGTTAATCCAATTCAAAAAAATTATGCTTCGCGACTCCATATCCATAATCCAATCTTTTTTATTCAATTTCTAATTGGCCTTTGGATACAAATCGTGAGAATGTATATTCTTCCTCAAATATGCTATTGAGAGGTAAAGGATTAAACCTTTTTAAGAAATAAAGTTTTTGATCGGAATATGAAACTGAAAGACCCCTTAACTATTTAATTAAGTTTTTGATAGAACGAATCACACTTTTACCACTAAACTATACCCGCTACATATTTATTATTGTATATGAATGGACCATTTGTCGAACAAAAGAGTGAGGCGCAATCAAGATAGCACCAGAATCATGAAAATTCTAGCGTTGACACTTCGTCCCGCCGGGGACTTAAATAGGTGGCGAAGAGCAGAAAGCTTACTTAAATAACATAAAAAATAAGTTTATAATATAACTTATTATAATATAACTTATAAGTTATATTATAATGTTATATAAATAAACATTATAATATAACTTATATATCTTCATTTTATATATCTTTATTTTATATCTTTTTTATATAATCTTATACTTAATATCTTTTTTATATATCTTTATTCTTTTTTTTCTTTATAATATAAAATTTTTATATATTTATATATTATAATTATAATAAATAAAGAATATAATTTAATAGAATATAAATAAAAGAATATATATAAAAAAAATAGATAAATAAAAAAGATAAATAAAAAAGGAAAACGAAGGTTTTTTTCTTCACGTGTCACATCACATAAAAAATTTTCCATTTTTAAATGGGGATGGGGAGAGATGGCTGAGTGGACTAAAGCGGCGGATTGCTAATCCGTTGTACGAGTTATTCGTACCGAGGGTTCGAATCCCTCTCTCTCCGCTTCTTCTGATTACTTGAGACTTTCGAATTCGAAGGAATTTCGATCCCTTGATTTTATCATAGCATAGGTAAATGTATGGAATACATAAAATCATAAGAAAAAAATTTCGAAAAAGCAGGAAAAACTAAAAATATCTTTTTTTTATTCCTCACGTCCAGGATTACGCCCTGGATCATTAGATAAAAATCCGAAGATGAAGAGAGAAATAAAGAATATCACTACTGTATAAACGAATAGTTTGAGAGTAAGCATTACACAATCTCCAAGATCTTTTTTTTTTGAAAAAGGGAATAGATTACTTATTTTTTACCACATACACTATTTTGTTTTGACATGACACCCCCCAAAAAATGAAGTGTTTTTTGAAAAGAAAGTAATTTTCACGAATTTCTTTGGAATAAGATTTTTATTCCTTCGTTATCAAAAATTTCTTGTCATATGATTAGGTATTGTAGGCAACCTAATAAAATCTTTGCTCACTGTAAGGTCAGAATGAGGAAATAAGCTGATCAAAATTCATCGCCGCGGTTATTCAATATACAAGAATTTCTATTTTTGAATCGAGGGTTCATAATGTAAGACTTATCTGGTCTTATCAATTTTTATAATTTTTATTTATCGAATAAATCATGAATTTAGCAGAGTATTAAATCATCGAAAACTTACAGCAGCTTGCCAAACAAAGGCTAAGAGAAAAAAAAGTACAGGTATGACAGGCATAACATCTACGATTGGATTTAAAAAGGCATAAGCTTCGGGCAATTTGGCGAAGAAAAAACTACTCGAATAAAAGACAGAATTAAGACAGATGCAGATTAAACTAAAGATATTAAGCATAACAAAATTTCGTTCTTGTAGATTAGAGAATTTTATTCTGATTGAGTTTTTTTTATAAGGGAAAAAAAAGACAAGTCAAAAAATCTTTCTTTTTCTTCGAACTCTCCCAAATAAAAATCCTTCCTTCCATTCTCAAATGAGAATACAAGGAATTCCATTTTCATACAATATCTTAACTGAATTCCATGTAATGATCAATGAATTTTTTTGATTCTATATCTACATGTGTTGAATCCTAGCAAAAATATATTCCCAATGTATTTATTGGGTTGGGATTGACGAATAACCAATACCAATATTAATGTTTATTAGTGTCGAATAGAAATTCGAAATGGGGCGTGGCCAAGCGGTAAGGCAGCGGGTTTTGGTCCCGTTACTCGGAGGTTCGAATCCTTCCGTCCCAGATCGTTTCCATCAGAAACGAAAGATGGGATCACATTATATCCCACATGAAACATAAAATTGTTAACGAGAACAATCTTTTGTTCTGAATTCTAAGAATCATTCTTAGAATCATATTTTTTCTTTCATTTGGTTTCTCACAAACGTAATCAAGTGTCAAATGTGGGTGGAAATAAATATCTTTTTTTTTTTTATTCAAAAAAGAAATTCTGGGTTTATCATTCACATTCAGGATATGCTCGTACTACTCAATATTCATTTTAAAGTTAGTTACTTATGGAAACTTTATGTCCCATATCTATGAAATGTCAATTCTCACACGAAGCATTCTGAATCGAAATGTGAATGAAAGAAAGGCCTCTTTATTCCCTTACCAAGGGTAAAAAGCCTAAAGTAAATAAATGGGGTATCCCAATTCCACAGTCTATGTGGAGACTAAAGAGTAGGGAGTTTTTGGTACTAATTTAATCACTGGTCTTAAAACTTCTAAAGCAGGTGTGGGAAAAAAATAGTAAAAACGAATTGATCTGGACCCCATTTTTTTGTATTTTATCTGGTTCATCTTATATCTTATCCGGTTCAAATGAATAATTGTAAATCAATGTAATGTAGCGGTTGGGGGGAAATTCGTATATTGCATCTACTTGATTTTATGGAATTGATGGAAAAGAAAAATTCTTGAACCTGAAGTAAAACAAAATCTGTATTGTATAAAATAAAATAAAAAAGTTTTATTAATAATTGATTTTTTTCCGGGATTGGAAATCTATTAATATTAAAGGTTCTTCTTTTGAGGTTTATAGTTTATTTGTTCGAGAAAAATGGATCCTTCATGATTGATCGTCCCGAACAATCTTTTTAAGATGTAAATAAGTCTTAAGCAAACTTTTTTATTCGTCTTTTTTAGAAATATGTTTCATTCATATGATAGAATATAGAGTTAAATAAATTGGATCCTTGCTGAGCCTTCCCCGGATAAATACTTATTTATCTATCCATAGATAGATAGATAGAAAGTATGTACTATTATATACCGGTATACACACACCGGTTGAGCCAATGACTATTCATGATTCCATATTGAATCAATTACATACCGGTTTGAAATAAAATTAGAGGAATGTTATGTTAAAACTTCGTTTGAAACGATGTGGTAGAAAGCAACGTGCGACTTGAAGGACATGATCGGCTGTGGATTCTTACATCCACCATTTTCTATAGGAATGAAGATGTTCTTGGCTCGACATAGTTTGTTCTGCTCTGTTAGGAACCTAATTTGTGTTAGGTTGTAAGTAAATAGTACATGATGGAGCTCGAGCAGAAAGGATTGATTCGTTTATCAGGGGGAAGAATCTAGGGTTAGTAACTATCAATAAGTTAGACCAACTTTGTAAGTATATCCTCAATTCTTTGAAACACTTTGGTATTGCTCCTAGATCAGAATACAAATGATGAATCAGAGCACATGGAGCCATCTCATTATTTTCCTGTAAAGAAAAATATGGTGGACTAACTGATCTTTACATCAGTATATAAATCGAAAGGTTAAAAGATCGAAAAATCAAAGAAGTTTGAAAAAAAAAAAGTAAAATTTTTCAGAATTGGTAAAACTATTTCGATCAAAAGTGTATCACAAGGGAATCCACCGTTCATATTCTATTTCTATAGTATAGAAATAAATAACAAAAAACAAAAAGGTATGTTGCTGCTCTTTTGAAAGGAGTAAGGATCACCGAAGTAATGTCTAAACCCAATGATTTCACAAAGCAAAGATAAAGGATTCCGGAACAAGTAAACACTATTTTCAATTGTCTCAACAATTGAATCAGAATGAGGAATAAAAATAGATTCGAGATGAGACAAACAAAAGAGGTTAGAGACGGCTCAATAAATGTCTAAGGGTTTCCCTTCGAACTCTGTCAGAATTACCCAACTTGAGTTATGAGTACGAATGAGATTTCTTTTTTTCTGTAAGGAAGAATAAAAAAACGACTCAAATCATAGTCTAATTCATGATTTTATGGATCCATTTGCCATTATATACATATACAGAAATTTAGAATCCTTTTTTCTCGAGCCGTATGAGGAGAAAACCTCCCATACGTTTCTAGGGGGGGCATTGTTTATTTACATCTATTCCAATGAGCCATCTACCGAATCGTTGCAATTGATGTTCGATCCCGAAGAGAAGGAAGAGATCTTAGAAAAGTAGGTTTTTACGATCCGATAAAGAATCAAACTTATTTAAATGTTCCTGTTATTCTATATTTCCTTGAAAAAGGTGCTCAACCTACGGGAACTGTTTGTGATATTTTAAGGAAGGCAGAATTATTTCAAGAAAGAACTTCGATTCGAGTTAATTAAAGTAAAAAAAAAAAAAAATTAATAAATAAAAAAAGGGGTGGGGGGGGGGTAACTAGTATCTATCTTTGTGTAATTATTTACATTTACACACAATTTGCCTTTTTCTTGCTGTATTCATACTTAATTTACTTTTTTTCTTGTTTTGTTTGTTGCGGGAATCCACCAACAAACAAGGGGTTAATCTTGCTTATTGTACCTCTATTGATTGAATAAACCCGAGATTTTTTCTTTACTTTACCTCTTTCGTATTTTTTTCATCCAAATTTCTTATTTATGTTTATGTTGTGCCAATCCAACACAAGTCCTTATTTGATTTACTTAAATATGTTTTCTTAATATTGGATTCATATTGACAATGGTGCATCGAAGAAATATAATTCGATCGTAGATAAATAGATCCGTTTATCTCCACCTCATATTGGTTTTTTTTACTTCACTTCAGTCAAATGATGGGTTTGCCCTGCCGGATTTACTGGCATACAAGATGTATTTTCTTAACGAAAAAGAAAAGAAAATTGATAAATAAAATGGCGGTTTGTCACAATTTTGACATCTCTATTGGGAATCTGTTGTTGTTTAATCCGATCTGTCCATTTTGGTATTTTGGTGTTTTTAATTGATCAACAAAAACAAATCTTTCTTTTCGATTTGTTCTAGTTCAATGTTTTGACGGGGTCGTGCAGTGCAATTCAATTGACTTTTTTATTTTGACCGTATTTACATATATATCCTATTTATTTTATTTTTATTCGGGTTGCTAACTCAACGGTAGAGTACTCGGCTTTTAAGTGCGACTATGATCTTTTACACATTTGGATGAAGCAACAGATTCGTCCAGACTATTGGTAGAGTCTATAAGACCACGACTGATCCTCAAAGGTAATGAATGGAAAAAACAGCATGTCGTAATAAAATATTATTATTTTATTATTAAATTTATTATTTAATTTAATATTATTTAATTAAATATTATTTAATTAAAGTAGAACTTTGAGTTTATCCTTACCGGATCGTTACAATTTTTTTTTCTTTTTGTTTGGAAGTGAAAAAAAAAATTCACATTTACAGTTGGGTCTAGTGAATAAATGGATAGAGCCCTATGGCTCTAATTCTGGTGAAATAAAAAGCAACGAGCTTTTGTTCTTAATTTGAATGATTACCCGATCTAATTAGACGTTAAAGATAGATTAGTGCCTGATGCGGGAAAGGTTGGGTTCTTCTGTGAGTGGACCATTGATTTTCTTTCTTTTTTTTTTTAATGAATCCTAATTATTCTTTATTATGGATTGGAGACGAATGTGTAGAAGAAACAGTATACTGATAAAGAGAATTTATTCCAAAGTCAAAAGAGCGATCGAGTTGCAAAAATAAAGGATTTTTTTCCCTCTTGTAATTATAACGAACATAAACCAATTGGATAGAAAAGGAGAGGAAAAAGATCTGTTGATTGGACTCCCCTGTTTCCTTTATTTGCGGGATATATATTTTTTTCTTACTGTAATTATATACATAATACATACCCTGTTCTGACCATATTGCACTATGTATCATTTGATAACCCAAAAATTGAAATAGGTCCCGCCTCTGGTTCAAGTAGAAATGTAAATGGAAGAATTACAAGGATATTTAGAAAGAGATAGATCTCTGCAACAACACTTTCTATATCCGCTTCTCTTTAAGGAGTATATTTACACATTTATTCATGATCGTGGTTTAAATGGTTCGATTTTTTACGAATCCACGGAAATTTTTGGTTATGACAATAAATCTAGTTCAGTACTTGTGAAACGTTCAATTATTCGAATGTATCAACAGAATTATTTGATTTATTCGGTTAATGATTCTAACCAAAATCGATTCGTTGGGCACAACAATTATTTTTATTTTCATTTTTATTCTCAGATGATATTGGAAGGTTTTGCAGTCATTGTGGAAATTCCATTCTTGCTGCGATTGGTATCTTCCCTCGAAGAAAAAAAAATACCAAAATCTCAGAATTTGAATTTACGATCTATTCATTCAATATTTCCCTTTTTGGAGGACAAATTATCGCATTTAAATTATGTGTCAGATATACTAATACCTTATCCCATCCATCTGAAAATCTTGGTTCAAATCCTTCAATTCTGGATCCAAGATGTTCCTTCTTTACATTTATTGCGATTCTTTCTTCACGAATATCATAATTGGAATAGTCTTATTACTCCGAATAATTCTATTTTTCTTTTTTCAAAAGAAAATAAAAGACTATTTCGGTTCCCATATAATTCTTATGTATCTGAATGCGAATTTGTATTAGTTTTTCTTCGTAAACAATCTTCTTATTTACGATTAACATCTTCTGGAGCTTTTCTTGAGCGAACGCATTTCTATGGAAAAATAGAATATTGTATAGTAGTGCGCCGTAATTATTTTCAGAAGACCCTATGGTTTTTCAAGGATCCCTTCATGCATTATGTTCGATATCAAGGAAAAGCAATTCTGGTTTCAAAGGGGACTCATCTTCTGATGAAGAAATGGAAATGTCACCTTGTCAATTTCTGGCAATATTATTTTCACTTTTGGTCTCAACCGTACAGGATTCATATAAACCAATTATCAAACTGTTCTTTCTATTTTCTAGGTTATCTTTCAAGTGTACTAATAAATCCTTCGGCG